TCAATTTCTTTTTGTTCTTTATATTCTATATCTTTCTATTCTATAATATAGAATAAAAAAGAAAGATATTCTATATAAAACTATCTTGAAGTATCCGCTAATTTAATGTAGCAGGAATGCTATTCAAACTCCTGACTTGTTCTTTATTTTTTTTTACAAAACAAAATCGAAATGGATATAATTTGGATATCAGAAGGATTACCATATATAACACAAGATTTCTCCGCCGATTCTTTTTAGTCGAGCCTCTCGATCTGTCATTATACCTCGAGAAGTAGAAAGAATTACAATTCCCATCCCGCCTAAAATTCTAGGAATTTGTTGATATTTAGAATAGATTCGTAGACCGGGTCGACTAATCTGTTTTAATTTTAGACTAGTTCTATATTGTTTTTTTCTATTTTTTCTATGTCGTCTATGTCGTAAGGTTAAAACCAAGAAATTTTTGTTGCCTTCCTGATGTTTCCTCACATTTTCAATAAAACCTTCTCGTAAAAGGATTTTAATAAAGTTTTCAGTGATATTAGTAGATACTATTCGAACGATTCCTTTTCCGCCCATGTCAGCATTTCGTATAGAGGTTATTATATCAGCAATTGTGTCTTTACTCATGATAAACTAAAATTTTTGTTGTCTTTGAGTTTTGATATAATCAACATAGTCTTTTTGCTTTTGTTTTTTTTTTTTATGAATTAATTATTTTATTATTAAGGTATATACGTGAAACATAATCTACTAATTAATTTGATTAATCGGTTGAATTCAAATACTATAATCAAATACTATAACTAAAAATACTATAAACTAAAAATACTATAACTATATAAATAAAATAATGTTTTCTATCTCATCTTAGAATGCTTTTCTAACGTTTTGTTTTATCTTATAATACTTCAGGTGCTAATGAAACTATTTTCGTGAAATTGACCTGCCTCAATTCCCCGGCAATCGGGCCAAAAATTCGAGTTCCCTTTGGATTTCCTTTTTGATCAATGACAACTGCAGCATTATCATCATATCGTATTATAATGCCGCTGCCGCGTTTGAGTTGTTTACGAGTACGTACAATTACAGCTCTGATCACTTCGGATTTTTCTAGAGGGGAATTGGGTGCTGCTTCCTTGATCACAGCAATAATAACGTTGCCAATATGACCGTATCCGCGATTACCAGTCCCTATGATTCGAATACACATCAATTTTCGGGCTCCGCTGTTATCTGCTACATTCAAATAGGTCTGAGATTGGATCATATCATTTTTTTAATCTGTTATTTTAATGCAAAAGGAAAAAAAAGAAATATTGTTTGTCCAAAAATAAAAAAAAAAAGAAACTTACAATTTTTTTTTTTCATTCCAAAGTCCCTTTTTTCTTCGGTTCTATATTCCTCTTTCTATATTCCTATTTTGTTTTGAAATAATGAATTGAGTTCGTATAGGCATTTTGGATGCTGCTATTGAGATAGCTTTTCTGGCCATTTTTTCTGCTACTCCGCCCATTTCATAAAGTATTCTACCTGGTTTAACGACGGCTACCCAATATTCGGGAGATCCTTTCCCCGAACCCATACGTGTTTCTGTGGGTCTTACCGTAACTGGTTTGTCGGGAAATATACGTACCCATATTTTTCCACCGCGGCGTATATTTCGTGTCATTGCCCGACGCCCTGCTTCTATTTGTCTAGACGTAATCCAAGCGGGTTCAAGTGCCTGAAGAGCATATTTACCGAAACAAATACGATTACCTCGATAAGACATTCCTTTCATTCTCCCTCTATGTTGTTTACGGAATCTGGTTCTTTTGGGGTTATAGTTGATGATTGGTTCACAATTCCATCTCTATTACAGAACTGGACATGAGAGTTTCTTCTCATCCAGCTCCTTGCGAATGAAATGATTATAAAAATATACATATAGTTGATGAGTAATAGACTGAATCATTAGATTGAGATTTCACCTAATCTATTTATTCGAAATTTGTATCTATTTTTTTATATAGAACTATGTATTCTATATCAATTCTAGATTGATAGATAATTCGAAATTCCAATTTGTAGATAATTATATTATTTTATCTAATTTTTCTAAAATATAATTTTTATATAATGGACTTTTTTTTTATAATCTTCTAATGAATCTATATTTGTATTTATTATGATTATGATATCAGATCACTTAAAATTTAGAAATCCAATAAAATAACATAAAAAAACCTTCGCGGGCGAATGTTTACTCTTTCAATATTTACTTTATTTGTAGGGTTATCCCCAAACCTTTCAAAATAAAAAAGAAATGGATTGTTTCTTGGTTCGTTTCGCCATCCTGCCCATTAAAAAATTATTAAGATTTATTTTCAATAGAATCTTATGTCTTTACAGGTTCCGTCGTTCCCATCGCTTCTCGGTTAATGGTTAGGTCTTAATTCTACAATGAAGCCTCCAATGCAATTTTTTCTTGAGCCAATTTTATCAGTCTTTATTGGCCTCGAGGCTCTTAATTTTTTGTTCTATGAGTAGGATTCATTTAACTATCAATAAATAGGTATTGGTGCTTTATTACATTAGCTTTTACGAGATGACTCGTAGACCTTACATATTGGAATCATATATCATTAATTTTCTTTTTTTCTTTCTCTCACCCTATCATTTATCTGTATAATTTTTTATTTTGCTTTACAATTCATAATCAAATTGGTTTTTCTTTTATTTATGTAAAAAAGATTTCAATTCCTACAATTCAATGGCCAATATATCATATCTTGACTGCTTTTTTGGATCCAGATCCAGATAATGTGAAGCGATGAGTTGGTTATGAATTCTATATTTATTCATTCATAGTATGGATCAGTCTATTTTTTTTAGATTGACCTTTATTAAAAACCAACGGGTCACACACTAAGCATAGCAAATTAAATAATCAATCGAATTTTTTATTTTATTTAACCTTATAGAATTTTAGAATTTTTCTTTTTTTGACCAATCAAAAAAAGAATGAAAGAATTTCTCATTTTTTGTTCTATAGTACTTTCAAAGGGTATAATGTAAAGATTAAGTCAAGTAAAGGTTGACTATTCTTCGTCTACAAATATCCAAATTTTTATGCCTAATACCCCATAAATAGTTCGAACTGGATAGGAGCAATAATCAATTTTAGCTCGAAGGGTTTGTAGAGGAACCCTACCTTCTCTAATCCATTCGACGCGTGCAATTTCTTTTCCGCCAAGGCGCCCTGCAATTTGTACTTGAATTCCTTTTGTATCGGCGTGCTTGGCTAATTCAATAGCCTTTTTCATTGCTTTGCGAAATGAAACTCGATTCTTTAATTGTTCGGCTATAAATTCTGCAAGAATATTAGGATCCTTGTAAGGATTTGGAATTCTTGTAATATTAATGTTCAGTTTTCGATTTATAGGATTTAGTTCTTTTTGTACAATCATCTGTAATTCTTCGATTACATTCATCTGTAATTCTTCGATTACATTCATCTGTAATTCTTCGATTCTTTTAGGTTTCCTTTCTATTAATAATTTTTGGAATCCCAAATATATTCTAACCTGAATCACATCAATTCGTTTTTGAATCTCTATACGTGAAATCCCTGCAACACCAGAAGGAATTTTGATATTTTTTTGTACATAATTTTTGATAGAGTTTCTTATTTTTTGATCTTCTTGTAGACCCTGAGAATAATTTTTTGGTTGTGCAAACCAAAGAGAATGATGATTTTGAGTTGTACCAAGTCGGAAACCGAGTGGATTTATTTTTTGTGCCATAATCCCCCATTACTATAATATATATCATGAAATGTCATATTTGTGGACTTTTTTTTACTTACTCGGAGTTTTAAGCATATCTTATATTCTTCATATATATCTTATATTCTTCATATAAGGATATATCTTTCAATACAATATTTATATGACAAGTTAGTCTTTTTATCGTAGAACTTCGTCCTCGAGCCCGGGGTTTTCATTTTTTCACAAAAGTATCCCCGTTGACTTCGGTTTTACAAATGATGAAACTGACCTCGTTAAAACCTATATTGTGACTAGTATTTTGTAGTGTGCAATAAATCCAATTTAAAAATGAAAGAACATGTTCGATAACGATTTACTAAAAAAACGATTACTTTTTAAATTCCTTTTAAAAGTAAATAAATAATTTAAAAGTAAATAAATAATCAAATTAACGACGAGATTTCTTATCATTTTTTGCATGCCCCCTGAAATAAAGAGTAGGTGAAAATTCTCCCAATTTATGACCCACCATATAATCTGTTATATAAATAGGTATTTTTTCTTTTCCATTATGGATAGCAATTGTATGGCCAATCATTGTAGGTATGATGGTGGATGCCCGAGACCACGTTACTATTATTTGTTTTTCCGCCTTTGTGTTAAGTTTCTTTATTTTTCTTAATAAATGATTTGCTACAAAAGGATTTTTTTTTAGTGAACGTGTCACAGTGAATTTCTCCTATTTTTATATTTTTGAGAAGAAACAAATTCGATTTTCTCTCCTATTTACTACGTCGACGAAGAATCAAATTATCACTATATTTATTCCTTTTTCTACTTCTTCTTCCAAGTGCCGGATAACCCCAAGGGGTTGCGGGTTTTTTTCTACCAATTGGGGCCTTCCCCTCACCACCCCCATGGGGATGGTCTACAGGGTTCATAACTACTCCTCTTACTACAGGACGTTTACCTAGCCAACATTTCGATCCGGCTCTACCCAAACTTTTTTGGTTCACCCCGGCATTCCCTACTTGTCCGACTGTTGCTGAGCAGTTTTTGGATATTAAACGAACCTCCCCAGAAGGTAGTTTTAATGTGGCCGATTTCCCCTCTTTTGCAATCAGTTTCGCTACAGCACCCGCAGCTCTAGCTAATTGTCCACCCTTTCCAAGGGTGATTTCTATGTTATGTATGGACGTGCCTAAGGGCATATCGGTTGAAGTAGATTCTTCTTTTTGATCAATCAAAACCTCTTCCCAAACTGTA